ATATCGATCTATTATACGCCTCTGCATCTAGCATTGGGTAGACCTCATACAATAACTTTCCTAGCTCTACCCTATCTTTTGTTTAATTTCTTCTGGAGCAATCATTTTGATTATGGATCTACTACCAGAAATTCAATGCGTAATCTCAGCATTCAATGTGTATTCCTGAATAATCTCATTTTTCAATTATTCAACCATTTCGTTTTACCAAGTTCAATGTTAGCCAGATTAGTCAACATTTATATGTTTCGATGCAACAACAAGATGTTATTTGTAACAAGTAGTTTTGTTGGTTGGTTAATTGGTCATATTTTATTCATGAAATGTGTTGGCTTGGTATTAGTCTGGATACGGCAAAATTTTTCTATTCGATCGATTATTCGATCTAATACGTACCTTCTTAATGTACTTATTCGAGCTATTAATGTACCTATTCGATCGAATAAGTACCTTAATGGAATTATTCGATCTAAGAAGTACAAGTACTCTGTGTCAGAATTGAAGTACCTTGTGTCAGAATTGAAGTACTTTGTGTTAGACTTGATAGATTCTATGGATCGAATCTTTAGTATTCTCTTATTTATTAGCTGTGTCTACTCTTTAGGCAGAATGCCGTCACCCATTTTGAGTAGGAAACTGCAAGAAACCTCACAAATGACAGAAAGAGATGTAGAAATAGAAACAACTTTCGAAACGAAGGGGACTAAACAGGAACAAGAGGGATTCACCGAAGAAGATCCTTCTCCTTCCCTTTTTTCGGAAGAAAGGGAGGATCCGGACAAAATCGATGAAACGGAAAGGATCCGAGTGAATGGAAAGGACAAAACAAAGGATGAATTCCACTTTCACTTAAAAGAAGAAGATAAAGACCTCTTCTGGTTTGAAAAACCCCCTGTGAGTCTTCTTTTCGACTATAAACGATGGAATCGCCCATTGCGATATATAAAAAATTATCGATTCGAACATGCTGTAAGAAATGAAATGTCACAATATTTTTTTTATACATGTCAAAGTGATGGAAAACGAAGAATTTCTTTTACATATCCATCCAGTTTATCAGCTTTTTTTGAAATGCTACGACAAAAAATGTATTTTTCTTTTTTTACAACAAAAAAATTCGTCTGTGATGAACTGGATAAATTCTTCTATGATGAACTGCATAATTATTATTGTTGGATTTATACCAATGAAAAAAAATGGAGGAGCCTAAGGAACGAGTTTAGAGATAGAATTGAAGCCCTAGACAGAGGATCTCCTTATCTGGATGTACTCGAAAAAAAGACTCGATTATGCAATCATAAAACTAAAGAAGAATACTTGCCTAAAATATATGATCCTCTCTTAAACGGATCCTATCGTGGAATAATTCAAAAATTTTATTTACCTTCAATCCTAAATGAAACTGCAGTCAAAAATTCGATAGAGACGAATTTTTTAAATAAACTCAATAAAGTTCATAGTATCCTTCTTTTTAAGGGTAAGGAACTTAATGTTCATAATTTTGAAGAATTGTACCAGAAATTGGAAGGGAAAATAGCTACATTGGAAGAGAAATTGGTCCAGAAATTGGACCAGAAATTGGAAGAGAAATTGGAAGAGAAATTGGGACAGAAAATATATACATTGGATCAAAAAGCATTAGCAAGAGAATTGAGTCTTTTAATCGATGAATTTGCTAAAGAATCAACATCAAATTGGAAAAGAATTTCTTTATTTCCGGAACAAAGACGAATTGATTCAGAAGATCCAGAAAAAGTTTTGAAATTTTTAATCGAAAGAGTCATAATTGATCCCATCATTCAAACAATATGCGATACAGCCATAATTCCTCCCATGGAAAAAACAACTCGAAAAAAATCGATTGGAATAAATAAAAAAGTCCCCCGATGGTCATACAGATTATTCAGCGAGGTAGAACAACTCGGAAAAACTGCAACAACGGAAGAGGGGGAAGAGTGGATAGTAGATCATCAAATTCGCTCGAGGAAAGCGAAACGTATGGTTCTTTTTACGCAGGGTCCAGAGAATGCCGCCCCAACTATGACGAAGCCTAATGAACTAGAAGAAGTGGATATGATAGATTATCCCTATGAAGCGGATTTTCGTCGAGACATAATCACAGGTTCTATGCGTGTTCAAAGACGTAAAACCCTTACGGGGAAAATGTTTCCCTTATATCCGTATTCCCCACTTTTTTTCGACAGAGTAGGATTTTCTTGGGATGTTCTTTTCGAACCATTCATATTATCAGTAATTGAGATTTCCGACCTAATACAAGACATTTTTAGAAAGGGTATAAAAGGAAGCGTAGCAAAAAGAATAAAGAGGTTGAAAAAACAAAAAAAAATGTACATGGAGGAAAACAAAAGCTACGAAGAAATTCAAAAAGAAGTCAATGAAATGGAAAAGGGGCGGGACGGGCAGACGGAAATGGAACGAATAGAAAGGACACGAGAAAAAATAGCAGACCTCTATGATATCCTTATTTATGCTCATGGAATAAGAGCTTTGATTTTACTAATTCAGTCGAGGCTTAGACAATCTATTGTATTACCTTCATTGATACTAGCTAAAAATATTGTCCGTTTCTTATTACGCCAAGAGCCCGAGTGGGGGCAGGATATAAGGGAGATGAATAGAGAAGTGTATGTTATATGCACCTATAATGGTATGCCAGTACTAAAACCAGGAAGAAACGGAATTTTTCCTCCAAACTGGGCCACAGAGGGTATACAAATAATGATACGATTTCCTTTCCGTCTGAAACCTTGGCACCGATCTAAGATACGACCTTCTCGTAGGGATCCAAATCCAAAGCAGGAAAGTCCTGCTGCTTTTTTAACGATTTGGGGACTGGAAACTGACCGTCCTTTTGGTTCTCCTCTCGTAGGACTTGGTATTTTGTTTTGTTATTATTTTGGACCCCCTTTGAAAAAACTCCAAAAAGCAATTAGAAAATGGAGTTTTCGAGTTCTAAAAAGTTTCAAAGAAAGAAAAAAATTATTGTTTCTAAAGGTCCAAAAAGAACCAAAAAAATGGAGAGAGGATTCGAGTGAAATAAAAAAAGATTCTATAATCAATAATCAGATTATTCATGAATCATCCATTCAAACCCGATCTATGGATTGGACAAATTATTCACTGACAGAAATAAAAATGAAAGATCTGACTGATAGAACAAGCACAATCAGAAATCAAATAGAAAGAATTACAAAAGACAAGAAAAATGGATTTCGAACTCTAAAGATAAATATTAGTCCTAACAAAACAAGTTATGGTGCTCAAAAATTAGCATCACTAAAAAATATTTTTCAGATATTAAAAAGAAGAAATGATCGATTAATCCGTAAATCACATTATTTTTTAAAATGGATCGTGGAAAGGATATACACGGATATCCTTCTAGAGAGCTTTCCATATATCATTAATCGTCTTACTAATAGTCTTTATAGGCCCATGATCATTATAAAACTTTTTCGTAAATTAAAAAAAAAATCTTTTTTTGATACAAAAGAGAAAAAGATAATTGAGCGTATTTCAACTATACAAAAAAAACTTTCACCTTCTCGTATTCGTCATAAGATTCAGACGAAGTCGGAGGTTTCTTTTAAATTATCCCTCGTGTCACAGGCCTATGTATTTTACAAATTATCACAAACCCAGGTTATTAACTTGTATAAGTTAGGATCTGTCCTTCAATATGACGGAGCATCTTTATTTCTTAAGAATGAAATAAAAGATTATTTTCGAAGACAAGGAATAATTTCTTCCGAATTAAAGCATAAGAAACTTCAGAATTCTGGAATGAATCAATGGAAAAATTGGTTAAAGAGTCATTATCCATACGATTTATCTGAGCTAAAATGGTCTAAATTAGTACCGCAAAAATGGCGAAATAGAGTCAATCAACATTGTAGGGTTGAAAATCCAAATTTAATCAAACGGGATTCATCTGAAAGAGAGGAAAAGGTTTCGTTATTGCTAAATAAAAACGATCATTTTCAAAAACTGTATAGATATGATCTTTTAGCATATCAATCGATTTATTATGAAGATAAGAAGGACTCATATAATTACAACATACATAAACCGAAATTTGTTGATATGGGGGGGAGTATCCCTATTACTAATTTTATAAGAAAAGATTATTTTATGTATATAAAAAATCCAGATAGAAAATTTTGTGATACGAAAGGTCTTTTTTATCTCAAAATTAATAAAGATAAAGAAATCAACCCATCCAAGGGTTTCTTTTCTTTTTTTGATTGGATGGGAATGAGTGAAGAAAGACTAAACCGTCCTGTATCGAAGCCGATACCTTGGTTATTCCCACAATTTGAGTTATTTTTTAATGTATATAAAATGAAACCCGGGTTTATACCAATTCATTCACTTATTTTTCATTTTAATGAAGATGTTAGTGAAGATGTTAGTCAAAATAAAAATATCACGAAAAATCAACCCCAAAGCATTTGGACTTGGGAAATCGACTTAGATGCGTTCATGAAAGGATCTTTTGCTTTGCAATTGAAATGGCTGCTGAGTCCTTTGACTATCGAATTATTCGATTATGCGCTGTCCGTACTTGAATGGGAAAAGGAAAGCAGAATGACAACAAAGTTTGGTTTCGGCTTTATTAAGAAGGAGGAGTTCACTCTGGATCCAATGCTAATCCGGGATTTGAATCTTTCAAAAATCCTAAAAGAGGGAATATTTATTATCGAACCAGTTCGTATACCTGTAAAACATAATGTAGAATTGATTATGTATCAAACCATAAGGATTTCTTTGGTTCATGAGATTAAACAAAAAAAGAATCAAAAAAGATACAGAGAAAATATGGATAAGAATCATTTTGAGGAATCGATTGCAAGACATCAAATGATGACGAAAAATAGAAACAAAAATCATTATGATTTGCTTGTTCCTGAAAATATTTTCTCGTCTAGACGGCGTAGAGAATTGAGAATTCTAAGTTGTTTCAATTCAAGGAATAGTAATTGTGTGGATAAAAATGCAGTATTTTGCAATGGGAACAAGGTAAAAACCTGTGGTCAATTTTTGGATGAAAGCAAAGATCTTGATAGAGAGAAAATGAAATTAATGAAATTCTTTCTTTGGCCCAATTATCGATTAGAAGATTTAGCTTGTATGAATCGCTATTGGTTTGATACTAATAATGGTAGTCGTTTCAGTATGTTAAGGATACATATGTATCCACGATTGAAAATTGATTGATGATACAATTGTCTTCCCCTACGATATATATATCGGGTGGATAAATAGCTGCGCACATGCCTTGTCTTACATCCTTTTTTGATACATGAATACTAATTCAATGACGTATCAATTAGATCATAAAATGAATCAATAAGGAAATTAGGATTGATTCTTGTGTATACTAGATCAAAATACCTCGCATTATTATTACTGATCAGTCAAATTCATATTCGTAAAATAAAAAGAGTAAATTAATAAAAAAATTGACGCATACGAAGTTATATATATGGATTTATAAAGTTATGACAAAAAATTCATTCATGTCAGTTATTTCGCAAGAAGAAAAGAAGGGATCTGTTGAGTTTCAAGTATTCTGTTTCACCAATAAAATACGGAGACTTAGCTCACATTTGGAATTACACAAAAAAGACTATTCATCTCAGAGAGGGCTACGGAAAATTTTGGGAAAACGTCAACGACTTCTGACTTATTTTTCAAAAAAAAATAGAGTGCGTTATAAAGAATTAATCAGTCAATTGAATATTCGAGCGATAAAAAAACGTTAATTTGAACAATTATTTTCTTTGATTTATTCGATCTTCAATTTTGATGAACTTCTTTTCCTTTTCAGCAATTCATGGAAGAAGAAATACGGAAAAAACTTATGACTGGACCAGTTACAAGAAAAGATCTAATGATAGTAAATATGGGACCTCACCACCCATCAATGCATGGCGTTCTTCGACTCATTGTTACTTTAGATGGCGAAGATGTTATTGACTGTGAACCAATAATAGGTTATTTGCACAGAGGAATGGAAAAAATTGCGGAAAACCGAACAATTATACAATATTTGCCTTATGTAACACGTTGGGATTATTTAGCTACTATGTTTACAGAAGCAATAACTATAAATGCACCAGAACAATTAGGAAATATTCAAGTACCTAAAAGGGCTAGCTATATCCGAGTTATTATGTTGGAGTTGAGTCGTATAGCTTCTCATTTATTATGGCTTGGACCTTTTATGGCGGATATTGGCGCACAGACCCCCTTCTTCTACATTTTCAGAGAAAGAGAATTGATATATGATCTATTCGAAGCTGCCACTGGCATGAGAATGATGCATAATTTTTTTCGTATCGGAGGAGTCGCTGCCGATTTACCTTACGGCTGGATAGATAAATGTTTGGATTTCTGTGAGTATTTTTTAAAAGCAATTGCTGAATATCAAAAGCTTATTACGCGAAATCCTATTTTTTTAGAACGAGTTGAAGGGGTGGGCATTATTGGCGGAGAAGAGGCAATAAATTGGGGGTTGTCAGGACCGATGTTACGGGCTTCCGGAATACAATGGGATCTTCGTAAAGTTGATCATTATGAATGTTATGAAGAATTTGATTGGGAAGTTCAATGGCAGAAGGAGGGCGATTCATTAGCTCGTTATTTAATCCGAATTGGCGAAATGGTGGAATCTGTAAAAATTATTCAGCAAGCTCTAGAAGGAATTCCGGGAGGCCCCTATGAGAATTTAGAAATCCGACGCTTTAACAGAGTAAGAGATCCTGAATGGAATAATTTTGAATATCGATTCATTAGTAAAAAACCGGCTCCCACGTTTGAGTTATCGAGACAAGAACTTTATGTAAGAGTCGAAGCCCCAAAGGGCGAATTGGGAATTTATTTGATAGGAGATCAGAGTGCTTTTCCATGGAGATGGAAAATTCGCCCGCCGGGTTTTATCAATTTGCAAATTCTTCCTCAGTTAGTTAAAAGAATGAAATTGGCCGATATTATGACAATACTAGGTAGTATAGATATCATTATGGGAGAAATTGATCGTTGAAATGATAATTGATACAACAGGAGTACAAGCTATCAATTCTTTTTCTATATTGGAATTCTTAAAAGAAGTCTATGGGACTATATGGATGCTTGTACCTATATTGATTCTTATTTTGGGAATCACAATAGGTGTACTAGTAATTGTGTGGTTAGAAAGAGAAATATCCGCAGGGATACAACAACGTATTGGACCTGAATACGCCGGCCCTTTGGGAATTCTTCAAGCTCTAGCAGATGGAACAAAACTACTTTTCAAAGAGAACCTTCTTCCATCAAGAGGCGATATGGGTTTATTTAGTGTTGGACCCTCCATAGCAGTCATATCAATTTTACTAAGTTATTCGGTAATTCCTTTTAGCTATCGACTTATTCTAGTCGATCTCAGTAATGGTGTTTTTTTATGGATCGCCATTTCAAGTATTGCTCCCATTGGACTTCTTATGTCAGGATATGGATCAAATAATAAATATTCCTTTTTAGGCGGTCTACGGGCTGCTGCCCAATCTATTAGTTATGAAATACCATTAACTCTATGCGTGTTATCAATATCTCTACGTGTGATTCGTTGAGACATCAAATTTCCACAATTTTTTCTTTCGAGAGTTTTCTAAGAATGAACTAAAATACATTGAATAGATAACTTTCTTTTTTATTCAACCTTCGGGTTGATGAACTAAACCAGATAGTTAGGTGAGTGAAAGAAAACAGCTTCGAAATTCGCAGTAAAAAGATTGAGTCTCATTTCCTATGTACAAGAATTCCGCCAAAGTTAATATAAGTAAATAGAAGCAGTAAAGAAAAACTATTTACCCCAAGACTGGTTGATTAGTTATCATGGCTTGAAGCGGGTTAAACAGACAGATCCATTCTTTGGAGTTCGTGCTATCGTTTCTATCTATTACTATATATGATACGAATTGTCGAAAAGATTGAGTAAAACTGAGTGGATGGTTAGGAACACCAAGGTACACAAAGGATTAGTAATAGAGATTTTCTAAGTTATCGGAAAAAAATTCCACATAAACGAAATACTAATTGGGGCTTTAAATTAGTAGAAATGATCAAGTAGTACTCCCCAGAATTCCGATCCAGAGTATGCTGCTATCCACCGATAAAGTGAATGACTATCAGGAACGAAGTAATCCTTTACTTCCTTTTTTAGCAAAACAAAAGAACAAAAAATAGAAAGAATGTGATTGCAAAATTTTTTCTTATTCTTACTTTACTATAACACTATAACTATATTATTATCCTTGCTTTACTATAACTATATTAAGATTCAGAAAGTTACACTTCATATCATGCTTCATGTTAATTTCTTTTCGTAATAAAAAAGGATAGGGTGAGATATCTATTAATATTTCTAAAAAGAGTCTTTTCTGAAGGGTTTAAATTAAGTCTCAACAAAAAAACTGAAAATAAATCAAATAAAATAGATATTAAATATTAGTTTAATATTAATTTAATAAAAAAATGTAAAGGATGAGATCAATTCAGAAGCCTTTTAGTATAGCAGACAGAATTCCATTGGTCTAATTCGGAACCTTTCGATTACTTTTGATTCTATTTATCCTACAAAAATTTCAAAATGAAAAATATCGAAGCAGTCCTGAGATTTATGTGGGACCCCCGAGGAGCCGTATGAGGTGAAAATCTCATGTACGGTTCTGTAATAGCGATGATAACTGTGATCTTATCACCGACTAGAATTATCTAACAGTTTAAGTACAGTTGATATAATTGAAGCACAGTCCAAATATGGTTTGTGGGGGTGGAATTTGTGGCGCCAACCTATAGGATTTCTCGTTTTTATAATTTCTTCTCTAGCCGAATGTGAAAGATTACCTTTTGATTTACCAGAAGCAGAGGAAGAATTAGTAGCAGGTTATCAAACAGAATATTCAGGTATTAAATTCGGTTTATTTTATGTTGCTTCCTATCTAAATCTACTAGTTTCTTCATTATTTGTAACAGTTCTTTACTTGGGAGGCTGGAATCTATCTATTCCATACATATTCGTTCCTGACCTATTTGGAATAAATGCAAGGGATGGAGTCTTTGGAACAACAATTGGTATTTTCATTACACTAGGGAAAACTTTTTTGTTCTTGTTCATTTCTATCACAACAAGATGGACCTTACCTAGACTAAGAATGGATCAATTATTAAATCTTGGATGGAAATTTCTTTTACCTATTTCTTTAGGGAATTTATTATTAACAACTTCTTCCCAACTCCTTTCACTATAATATAAGCAAAATAGACTTTTTTTTATTCCCTAGTAACTAGATTGATAACTTGTCCCAAACAAGAGAAAGAAACAAACAAAAAATTTTTATCGATATTTAGGATATGTTCCCTATGGTAACTGGGTTCCTGAATTATGGGCAACAAACAGTACGAGCGGCTAGGTACATTGGTCAAGGTTTTCTGATTACCTTATCCCATGCGAATCGTTTACCTGTAACTATTCAATACCCTTATGAAAAATTGATCACATCAGAACGTTTTCGTGGTCGAATCCACTTTGAATTCGATAAATGCATTGCTTGTGAGGTATGTGTTCGTGTATGTCCTATAGATCTACCTGTTGTAGATTGGAAATTGGAAACTGATATTCGAAAGAAACGATTGCTTAATTACAGTATTGATTTCGGAATCTGTATATTTTGTGGTAATTGCGTTGAGTATTGCCCAACAAATTGTTTATCAATGACTGAAGAATATGAGCTTTCTACGTATGATCGTCATGAATTAAATTATAATCAAATTGCTTTAGGCCGTTTACCAATATCAATAATTGATGATTACACAGTTCGAACTATCTTGAATTGGTCTCAATTCAATAAAAAAGAAATACCTTGATAAATTCAAGAACCTTTTTTTTCTTACTAAGGATATAAATTTAACAGGGTTGGTTTTTCTTTGTGAATGACTAAACTCAAAATAACAACTATTGATCTAGTTGATTCATGAAAATTGTGGATTTACTTGGAAATCTTTTTTAATGTAATGATTTCAACTAGATTCGAACTAGCCTTTCAGATAAAGAATGTGATTTGTACACTAACTGTACCTACATCAATTCGCATCCATTAGAATCGCATTCAACTAGGAACGTGTCTTAAATAGATCAACTTAACTTATCCTGGTCAGTTCAATAAGATCATGAAAGAGTCTGATTTTTTATATCTTTTTTTCATCGAATGGATTTACCTGGACCAATACATGATTTTCTTTTAGTCTTTCTGGGATCAGGTCTTATATTAGGAGGCCTAGGAGTGATATTATTTACCAATCCCATTTTTTCCGCCTTTTCGTTGGGATTGGTTCTTGTTTGTATATCTTTATTCTATATTCTAGCAAACTCTCAGTTTGTAGCTTCTGCACAACTCCTTATTTACGTAGGAGCTATAAATGTTTTAATCATATTTGCTGTAATGTTCATCAGCGGGTTAGAATATGACAAGAATTTTCGTCTTTGGACTCTTGGAGACGGAATTACTTTGTTAGTTTGTACCAGTATTTTTTTTTTATTAGTTACTACTATTCTAAATACGTCATGGTACGGAATTATTTGGACTACAAAATTAAACCAGATTATAGAACAAGATTTGATAAATAATAGTCAACAAATTGGAATTCATTTATCAACCGATTTTTTTCTCCCATTTGAACTCATTTCGATAATTCTTTTAGTTGCTTTGATCGGTGCAATTGCCGTGGCCCGTCAATAAGATTAAAAATCTTTAAAAGCGCCATTCCAAATCAAACTTTATTCTATTTCTCGTTTATCGTATCCATTTCAATTCAATTAGAATTGAATTGATGTATAATATAAAATAGAAATGTCAATCTATTACTAACATACTTCTTTGCTCTGTATTTGTTTGTTATATTCGAGTGAATGATATTTTTGTTCCTATTGAAATGAATCAAGATTGATAAGGAGTTGCTCAATGATGCTCGAACATGTACTTGTTTTGAGTGCCTATTTATTTTCTATCGGTATCTATGGATTAATCACAAGCCGAAATTTAGTTCGAGCTCTTATGTGTCTTGAGCTTATATTGAATGCGGTTAATCTTAATTTCGTAACATTTTCTGACTTTTTTGATAGTCGTCAACTAAAAGGAAACATTTTCTCCATTTTTGTTATAGCTATTGCAGCCGCTGAAGCAGCTATTGGACCGGCTATTGTTTCGGCAATTTATCGTAACAGAAAATCAACTCGTATTAATCAATCGAATTTGCTGAATAAGTAGTATTAATATTATTTTGATAGAAATTTGAAGAGTTATCAATTCAAATTCAATTACTGGGTATGTAGAATCTTCAAAAATCTAAAAAATCAAAGTATTTTGGACCTCCTTTCTAAACCGACCCAGAAATAAGTTGATTCGACAAATTCTGGTGAATCATCGATTCGTCTGGTCTTTGCATATGTAATTCATTTACATACAATACAGGGTTATACTAGATCGAAATTAATGAGATTCAAAAAAAAGGTATAGATCCAATGTCACATTCAGTAAAGATTTATGATACATGTATAGGATGTACTCAATGTGTCCGAGCCTGCCCCACAGATGTATTAGAAATGATACCTTGGGACGGGTGTAAAGCTAAACAAATAGCTTCCGCTCCAAGAACAGAGGACTGTGTTGGTTGTAAGAGATGTGAATCCGCCTGTCCAACCGATTTTTTGAGTGTTCGAGTTTATTTATGGCATGAAACAACTCGCAGTATGGGTCTAGCTTATTGATACGTTCCAGAAAACTCCACTTGAATCCTTTTTCTTTTTGTTTACCGACAAAAACCCGCGCTCGAAATGAAATATATCTTATTTTGTTTCGAGTACGGGTTTTTTAGTCCAAGTGTATTTTGTCTTTACCACGAATTATTTTCCTTGGTTAACTTTAATTGTAGTTTTGCCTATATTTGCGGGTTCATTCATTTTCTTTCTCCCTCATAGGGGTAATAAGGTAATTAGGTGGTATACTTTGTGTATATGTATAGTAGAATTCCTCCTAACAATTTATGTATTCTGTTATCATTTCCAACCAGACGATCCATTAATACAATTGGCCGAAGATTATAACTGGATTCGCTTTTTTGATTTCCACTGGAGGTTGGGAATAGACGGACTTTCTATAGGACCCGTTTTACTGACGGGATTCATCACGACTTTAGCTACTTTAGCGGCTTGGCCAGTTACTCGGGATTCCCGATTATTCCATTTCTTGATGTTAGCAATGTATAGTGGTCAAATAGGATTATTTTCTTCTCGAGACCTTTTACTTTTTTTTCTAATGTGGGAATTAGAATTAATTCCCGTTTATCTACTTTTATCCATATGGGGAGGAAAGAAACGTCTATACTCAGCTACAAAGTTTATTTTGTACACTGCAGGGGGTTCCATTTTTCTGTTAATAGGAGTTTTGGGTATAGGGTTATATGGTTCTAATGAACCAACATTAAATTTGGAAACGTTAGTTAATCAATCGTATCCTGTGGGATTAGAAATAATATTCTATATTGGATTTCTTATTGCTTTTGCTGTCAAATCGCCGATTATACCTCTCCATACATGGTTACCGGATACCCATGGAGAAGCACATTATAGTACTTGTATGCTTTTAGCCGGAATCCTATTAAAAATGGGAGCATATGGATTGGTTCGGATCAATATGGAATTATTACCTCACGCTCATTCTATATTTTCTCCTTGGTTGATGATAGTGGGCACAATACAAATAATCTATGCAGCTTCAGCATCTCCGGGACAACGTAATTTAAAGAAAAGAATAGCATATTCCTCTGTATCTCATATGGGTTTCATAATTATAGGAATTAGTTCTATAACTGATACGGGATTCAACGGAGCCATTTTACAAATAATCTCTCATGGATTTATTGGTGCTGCACTTTTTTTCCTAGCAGGAACGAGTTATGATAGAATACGTCTTGTTTATCTCGACGAAATGGGTGGAATAGCCGTTTCAATGCCAAAAATGTTCACACTTTTCAGTACTTTTTCGATGGCTTCCCTTGCGTTACCGGGCATGAGTGGTTTTTTTGCTGAATTAATAGTATTTTTTGGAATAATTACCAGCCCAAAAATTTTTTTAATGCCAAAAGTCCTAATTACTTTTGGCATGGCAATTGGAATGATATTAACTCCTATTTATTTATTATCTATGTTACGTCAAATGTTCTATGGATACAAGTTATTAAATAGTGCAAACTCTTCGTTTTTTGATTCGGGTCCGCGAGAGTTATTTGTTTCACTCGCTATCTTTCTGCCAGTAATAGGTATTGGCATTTACCCAGATTTCGTTCTCTCACTATCAGTTGAGAAGGTAGAAGCTGTTCTATCTAATTTTTTTTATAGATAGTTTTAAACGGAAACTTTCTTTTTTACGTAACGCACAAAAAAACGAATTTTAAATTATAATTTAAATAGGATAGTTTGACGTTTGTGAGAACCATTTGAATCACTATACTACTTGATTGAAATGGTTCTCGACGAGACTTGCTTATTTTTATATGGATAGGGAATATACCCTGTCCTGTGGTTTTATTCGACAGGTTAGGTCCTTTCTTTAATTCAATTTAGGTGCTTTTTAATAGAAATGAACCATAACTATGTAATCCTATTCCTAATAGATTGACCCCAAAATAGCATATCCAAATTATAAGAAATCCTATAGAAGCCACAATTGCAGAATTTTCACTTTTCAAATTGATATTTATTTTAATATGTAAATAAATCGCGAATATGGTCCAAGTAATAAATGCCCAAGTTTCCTTTGGGTCCCAATTCCAATATGATCCCCATGCTTCATTAGCCCATACTGCTCCTGAAAGGATACCTATGGTTAAAAAGATAAATCCTAGACTAATAACACGGGAACTCAAATGATCTAATTGTTCAATTAACTGGGACCTATAATAATTACTAAGAGAAAAAAGATAAGTGCTTTGTAAAATATTGTTTTCTTTGTTCATGTATTGGATCTTCCCGAAGAACAAAGACTCGTTTAATAAAAATGGTTTTTTACCAAAAAGACTTATATTGTTTTGAAATGTAATGACTAGAAGGGCTACTGATAATAATGATCCACATAAAAGGGCTGCATAGGCCAATATCATCATACTTACATGCATCATTAACCACTGGGATTGGAGAGCGGGCACTAATATTGTGGATTGCTTCATTTGAGCTAGAAAGCCTGAAGTAGCAAAGCCTTGGGTAAAAATAGCACCGGGCGCTGTTATTGCACTTAAATTTTTTTTATGTTTTTTAAAATAAGGAATCATATGAATAATATAAAAACTCCACGAAAGGAAGATTAATGATTCATATAAATCACTTAATGGGAAATGCCCCGAATAAATCCAACGAATACCTAATAATCCTGTTAGACAGGAAAAAGTAAGTATCATACCCCTTTCTAATGAATCATCTAGTTCAACTATTTCGTTGACTACTAAAGTTATTAAATGAATTGTAATTACAATTGAAACGATTGAAAAGGAAATATGATTGAAAAGGTGCTCTAAAGTCAAAAATATCATAAGAATATATATATATAAAGATAAAGAAAAGAGATCCCTCACTTACAAATAGAAATTCAGAATGAAATTCATCTCATTGTGATTATTATTCATTCTAGGGTTATTAGATTCCTTTTTCGAATTTGTAAAAAAATGTGCCGCTACTCGGACTCGAACCGAGATGCTTTAGCACTGCTTCCTAAGAGCAGCGTGTCTACCAATTTCACCATAGCGGCTTGTTTGAAATCATAATAGCCTATTTATCTTTAATCGTCGAGATTGAAAGAGTCAATTCAATGGCGATATTTTTATAAAACATAAAAAAATGTTGAAAAAGACAATCGTAATTTGAATGTTCAATAAGAATCCTTTTTGGGGTTAGTGTCAGTTATAGTCAATAAGATTTCCTATAGTTTCTGTTTTCTTGAAATTGAAGTAACTATACAAATCCGTTATCTAGTCCCTTTTTGACTAAATATATTTTGTTTGCTTTTCCATAGATATAAAAACCACTTTAATTTTCTATTGGGACCAGTCGGTTGATGGGGAAAGTAAGAATCCCCATCCCAGAAATGCTAAAATATACTAAAAAAAAAGAAGGGTAGTGAAATCCTCTAGTTTTCAAACAAAAAAGTCCTGTATACAGACAGACGTATTTTGAGTTTACATATCATAAGAGAAAAGCAAGGTCTATTTCATGTTGATCAGGTCAAAAAAAAAAACATTAATGAATACAAAGCATTCATTCTATATTTAAAATTTAGATGATTTCTTTTTTTCTATTTTTTTATGAATATAAATGATAAAGAAAATTTTGTAGAAGTTTTTTTTGAGTCAGATCAATTCAGATTATTCTAACGTTTGATTACTTATTTTTCGTATAAAAAAACTTTTTGAATTCCCGGTAGAAAGAGATTTCGCTAATGAAAAAGCTTTTAATGCTGCCGAATATCCTTTTCTTTTCCAAATATTTTTACGAATACGCTTTTTGGAAATTGAAGTACGTTTTTTTGGAACTGCCATTCAAAAATGAATAGGTTATTCATTGTTATAGTTGTATGTGAAAGACATCTATTATTCAAAGCAAAGTAATCTTTCTGTCCTATTTTTATATTTAGTTATAGACTATGTTTTTTTAAAAAATAAATATCTCAAAAAAAACTAGAAATATAGGAAAATTACATACATATTTTTCTTATTCAAATTTCTATTTATAGAATACGATGTACCATAAAAAAGAAAATCAAGAAGCAAACTTTCGACTTCTATTTCTGTTTATTTTTGTTATGTGACTTTTGTATTTCATATTTGATTTATATGTCATATAATAAACACATCGAAGGGTTTAATTTTGGAATAGTTAAGTAAGCTATTCGTACCTAATTACCTAATAGAAAACTTGATTCTTTTTAAGAAATATATGGTTTTTGGAATTGAAATGAGACTAGTTATTTAGTTAAAGTGGACATGATTTGATATGTTTTTCTCATTTTTTTTATTTTATGTTATGTAAAGTCGAAAGTAAAGTCTTGGCTAGCATAGAAAAATCAAAATATGCTTTTTTTTGTAATAGAAGACAATCAATCAAAGAGTTTTGCAGAGACCTAATAACTGATTCCGAATAAAAAAGTTAAATAGTTCCTAGTTTTTGACTTCACTTAGGTTATGAATTTTATTAGATCTTGTGATTCATATCAGTATCAGACTTACGTACTTTTTTGTTTGGCCTAATTTTTTATAATTTTTCTATCTATGGATTTCTCAAAATAATAATGAAAAGTATAAATTTTTGATATTCTCTATATTCATAGGTTTCAATAGTTTAATTAATAACTATTTGGTCATTTGACCAATTAGAACTTCTTGAGTTGAATATTAATAAAATGCTTATTCTAAGAATTTCGATTTCGAATAGAAAAAAATTCTATTATCGCATATCTTAATTTTTTTTACTGACCTCTTTCGAAAGAGGTAAGAGCCGGTGAATCGAAAATCAAATTTTATTTTTTATGAAACATATATACCAATATGCATGGATCATACCTTTTATTCCACTTACAGTTCCTTTGTTAATTGGAACGGGACTTCTTCTTTTTCCGAAGACAACAAAAAATCTTCGGCGTATGTGGGCTTTTCCTAGTATTTTGTTGTTAAGTATAGTTATGATTTTTTCAATGAAATTGTCTATTCAGCAAATAAATAGCAGTTCTATCTATCAATCTGTATGGTCTTGGACCATCAATAATGATTTTTCTTTAGAGTTCGGTTACTTGGTTGATCCACTTACTTCTATTATGTCAATGTTAATCACTACTGTTGGTATTCTAGTTCTTATTTATAGTGACAATTATATGTCTCATGATCAAGGATATTTGAGATTCTTTGCTTATCTGAGTTTTTTCAATACTTCTATGCTTGGCTTAGTTACTAGTTCGAATTTAATACAAATTTATATTTTTTGGGAATTAGTTGGAATGTGTTCGTACCTATTAATAGGTTTTTGGTTTACACGACCTGTTGCAGCAAATGCTTGCCAAAAAGCGTTTGTGACTAATCGTGTAGGGGATTTTGGTTTATTATTAGGAATTTTAGGTCTTTATTGGCTAACAGGCAGTTTTGAATTTCGAGATTTGTTTGAAATATTCAATACCTTGATTTATAATAATGAAATCCATTTTTTAGTTGGAACTTTATGTACTTTCTTATTATTTGCTGGTGCAGTTGCCAAATCCGCCCAATTCCCCCTTCATGTATGGTTACCTGATGCTATGGAGGGGCCTACTCCTATTTCGGCTCTTATACATGCTGCCACTATGGTAGCTGCGGGGATTTTTCTTGTCGCTCGACTTTTTCCTCTTTTGATAGTCATCCCCTCCATACTACATCTAATCGCGTTAATAGGTATAATAACAGTACTTTTAGGAGCTACTTTAGCTCTTGCCCAAAAAGACATTAAGCGAAGTTTAGCTTATTCTACAATGTCTCAATTGGGGTATATGATGTTAGCTCTAGGTATGGGGTCTTATCGAGCTGCTTTATTTCATTTGATTACTCATGCTTACTCAAAAGCATTATTGTTTTTAGGATCTGGATCCATTATTCATTCTATGGAAGCTATTGTTGGGTATTCTCCAGATAAAAGCCAGAATATGGTTTTTATGGGGGGTTTAAAAAAACATGTGCCAATCACAAAAACTTCTTTTTTATTAGGTACACTTTCTCTTTCTGGGATTCCGCCCCTTGCTTGTTTTTGGTCCAAAGATGAAATTCTTAGTGATACTTGGTTGTATTCACCAATTTTCGCAATTATATCCTGGGCTACAGCAGGATTAACCGCATTTTATATGTTTCGCATCTATTTACTTACGTTTGAGGGTCATTTAAACGTTCATTTTCAAAATTACAATGGAAAAAAAAGTAGTTCCTTCTATTCAATATCCTTATGGGGTCACGAAGGACTGAAACCTATTAACAAAAATTTTCGTTTATTAACTTTGTTACCAATAAAAAATAACGAAAGTTTTTCTAAGAATCCGCACGAAAATAAAAAAAAAAAGATGCGATCCTTTCTTATTATTAATAATTGTGGCAATAAAAAAATTGCGTCATATCCTCACGAATCGGGTAATACGATGTTATTCCCTCTACTTGTATTGATTTTATTGACTTTGTTCATAGGATTCCTAGGAATTCCTTTCAATCAAGAAGGTATAGATTTGGATCTATTGTCCAAATGGTTAACTCCGTCTGTAAACCTTTTACATCCAAAATTGAATAATCAAAATTCTTTTGATTGGTCTGAATTTGTGATAAATGCAACCCTTTCGGTTAGTATAGCTTATTCGGGAATAGTTATAGCGTCTTTTTTATATAAACCCATTTATTCGTCCTTACAAAATTTTGTCTTAATTAATTATTTTGCCAAAAGTCATCCAAATAGGGTTTTTTCGGACAAAATACAAAATGTAATATATGATTGGGCCCATCATCGTGGTTACATAGATGCTTTTTATACAACATACGTAATTCGGAGTGTAAGAGGATTGTCCGAACTAGTTAATTTTTTTGACAGACGAGTAATTGATGGAATTCCAAATGGATTGGGTGTTGCAAGTTTTTTTGTAGGAGAAGGTCTCAAGTATGTAGGGGGGGGGCGCATTTCTTCTTATCTTTTTTTGTATTTATTTTATGCGTCAATTTTTTTATTAATTTACTCTTTTTATTTTACGAATATGAATTTGACTGATCAGTAATAATAATGCGAGGTATTTTGATCTAGTATACACAAGAATCAATCCTAATTTCCTTATTGATTCATTTTATGATCTAATTGATACGTCATTGAATTAGTATTCATGTATCAAAAAAGGATGTAAGACAAGGCATGTGCGCAGCTATTTATCCACCCGATATATATATCGTAGGGGAAGACAATTGTATCATCAATCAATTTTCAATCGTGGATACATATGTATCCTTAACATACTGAAACGACTACCATTATTAGTATCAAACCAATAGCGATTCATACAAGCTAAATCTTCTAATCGATAATTGGGCCAAAGAAAGAATTTCATTAATTTCATTTTCTCTCTATCAAGATCTTTGCTTTCATCCAAAAATTGACCACAGGTTTTTACCTTGTTCCCATTGCAAAATACTGCATTTTTATCCACACAATTACTATTCCTTGAATTGAAACAACTTAGAATTCTCAATTCTCTACGCCGTCTAGACGAGAAAATATTTTCAGGAACAAGCAAATCATAATGATTTTTGTTTCTATTTTTCGTCATCATTTGATGTCTTGCAATCGATTCCTCAAAATGATTCTTATCCATATTTTCTCTGTATCTTTTTTGATTCTTTTTTTGTTTAATCTCATGAACCAAAGAAATCCTTATGGTTTGATACATAATCAATTCTACATTATGTTTTACAGGTATACGAACTGGTTCGATAATAAATATTCCCTCTTTTAGGATTTTTGAAAGATTCAAATCCCGGATTAGCATTGGATCCAGAGTGAACTCCTCCTTCTTAATAAAGCCGAAACCAAACTTTGTTGTCATTCTGCTTTCCTTTTCCCATTCAAGTACGGACAGCGCATAATCGAATAATTCGATAGTCAAAGGACTCAGCAGCCATTTCAATTGCAAAGCAAAAGATCCTTTCATGAACGCATCTAAGTCGATTTCCCAAGTCCAAATGCTTTGGGGTTGATTTTTCGTGATATTTTTATTTTGACTAACATCTTCACTAACATCTTCATTAAAATGAAAAATAAGTGAATGAATTGGTATAAACCCGGGTTTCATTTTATATACATTAAAAAATAACTCAAATTGTGGGAATAACCAAGGTATCGGCTTCGATACAGGACGGTTTAGTCTTTCTTCACTCATTCCCATCCAATCAAAAAAAGAAAAGAAACCCTTGGATGGGTTGATTTCTTTATCTTTATTAATTTTGAGATAAAAAAGACCTTTCGTATCACAAAATTTTCTATCTGGATTTTTTATATACATAAAATAATCTTTTCTTATAAAATTAGTAATAGGGATACTCCCCCCCATATCAACAAATTTCGGTTTATGTATGTTGTAATTATATGAGTCCTTCTTATCTTCATAATAAATCGATTGATATGCTAAAAGATCATATCTATACAGTTTTTGAAAATGATCGTTTTTATTTAGCAATAACGAAACCTTTTCCTCTCTTTCAGATGAATCCCGTTTGATTAAATTTGGATTTTCAACCCTACAATGTTGATTGACTCTATTTCGCCATTTTTGCGGTACTAATTTAGACCATTTTAGCTCAGATAAATCGTATGGATAATGACTCTTTAACCAATTTTTCCATTGATTCATTCCAGAATTCTGAAGTTTCTTATGCTTTAATTCGGAAGAAATTATTCCTTGTCTTCGAAAATAATCTTTTATTTCATTCTTAAGAAATAAAGATGCTCCGTCATATTGAAGGACAGATCCTAACTTATACAAGTTAATAACCTGGGTTTGTGATAATTTGTAAAATACATAGGCCTGTGACACGAGGGATAATTTAAAAGAAACCTCCGACTTCGTCTGAATCTTATGACGAATACGAGAAGGTGAAAGTTTTTTTTGTATAGTTGAAATACGCTCAATTATCTTTTTCTCTTTTGTATCAAAAAAAGATTTTTTTTTTAATTTACGAAAAAGTTTTATAATGATCATGGGCCTATAAAGACTATTAGTAAGACGATTAATGATATATGGAAAGCTCTCTAGAAGGATATCCGTGTATATCCTTTCCACGATCCATTTTAAAAAATAATGTGATTTACGGATTAATCGATCATTTCTTCTTTTTAATATCTGAAAAATATTTTTTAGTGATGCTAATTTTTGAGCACCATAACTTGTTTTGTTAGGACTAATATTTATCTTTAGAGTTCGAAATCCATTTTTCTTGTCTTTTGTAATTCTTTCTATTTGATTTCTGATTGTGCTTGTTCTATCAGTCAGATCTTTCATTTTTATTTCTGTCAGTGAATAATTTGTCCAATCCATAGATCGGGTTTGAATGGATGATTCATGAATAATCTGATTATTGATTATAGAATCTTTTTTTATTTCACTCGAATCCTCTCTCCATTTTTTTGGTTCTTTTTGGACCTTTAGAAACAATAATTTTTTTCTTTCTTTGAAACTTTTTAGAACTCGAAAACTCCATTTTCTAATTGCTTTTTGGAGTTTTTTCAAAGGGGGTCCAAAATAATAACAAAACAAAATACCAAGTCCTACGAGAGGAGAACCAAAAGGACGGTCAGTTTCCAGTCCCCAAATCGTTAAAAAAGCAGCAGGACTTTCCTGCTTTGGATTTGGATCCCTACGAGAAGGTCGTATCTTAGATCGGTGCCAAGGTTTCAGACGGAAAGGAAATCGTATCATTATTTGTATACCCTCTGTGGCCCAGTTTGGAGGAAAAATTCCGTTTCTTCCTGGTTTTAGTACTGGCATACCATTATAGGTGCATATAACATACACTTCTCTATTCATCTCCCTTATATCCTGCCCCCACTCGGGCTCTTGGCGTAATAAGAAACGGACAATATTTTTAGCTAGTATCAATGAAGGTAATACAATAGATTGTCTAAGCCTCGACTGAATTAGTAAAATCAAAGCTCTTATTCCATGAGCATAAATAAGGATATCATAGAGGTCTGCTATTTTTTCTCGTGTCCTTTCTATTCGTTCCATTTCCGTCTGCCCGTCCCGCCCCTTTTCCATTTCATTGACTTCTTTTTGAATTTCTTCGTAGCTTTTGTTTTCCTCCATGTACATTTTTTTTTGTTTTTTCAACCTCTTTATTCTTTTTGCTACGCTTCCTTTTATACCCTTTCTAAAAATGTCTTGTATTAGGTCGGAAATCTCAATTACTGATAATATGAATGGTTCGAAAAGAACATCCCAAGAAAATCCTACTCTGTCGAAAAAAAGTGGGGAATACGGATATAAGGGAAACATTTTCCCCGTAAGGGTTTTACGTCTTTGAACACGCATAGAACCTGTGATTATGTCTCGACGAAAATCCGCTTCATAGGGATAATCTATCATATCCACTTCTTCTAGTTCATTAGGCTTCGTCATAGTTGGGGCGGCATTCTCTGGACCCTGCGTAAAAAGAACCATACGTTTCGCTTTCCTCGAGCGAATTTGATGATCTACTATCCACTCTTCCCCCTCTTCCGTTGTTGCAGTTTTTCCGAGTTGTTCTACCTCGCTGAATAATCTGTATGACCATCGGGGGACTTTTTTATTTATTCCAATCGATTTTTTTCGAGTTGTTTTTTCCATGGGAGGAATTATGGCTGTATCGCATATT